ATTGGCATTGGAAGCACATCACATTATGGCAGGGTAACGTTTCACAATTTAATGAGTCTTCCACTTATTTGATGGGATGGTTAAGAGATTATCTATGGTTAAACTCTTCACAACTTATCAACGGATATAACCCCTTCGGTATGAATAGTTTATCGGTCTGGGCATGGATGTTCTTATTTGGACATCTTGTTTGGGCTACTGGATTTATGTTTTTAATATCCTGGCGTGGATATTGGCAGGAATTGATTGAAACTTTAGCCTGGGCTCATGAACGAACACCTTTGGCTAATTTGATTCGATGGAGAGATAAACCGGTGGCTCTTTCTATTGTTCAAGCAAGATTGGTCGGGTTAGCCCACTTTTCTGTAGGTTATATATTCACTTATGCGGCTTTCTTGATTGCTTCTACATCAGGAAAATTTGGTTGAGTCCTTATTTTATGTGTTGTAGCCTCTAAAATAGAATTTATTTTGATTAAGAGGGGCACGTCTTTTATTTCTACACCTAGGATCCGACTTATATTGTATCATTGATACTAACAGGAATTGAACCATTAATGGCAAGAAAAAGTTTGATTCAGAGGGAGAAGAAGAGGGGAAAATTAGAACATAAATATCATTTGAGTCGCAGATCCTCAAAAAAAGAAATAAGCAAAGCTCAATCTTTGAGTGAGAAATGGGAAATTCATGGAAAATTACAGTCCCTACCACGTAATAGTGCACCTACACGCCTGCGTCAACGTTGCTTTTCAACCGGAAGGCCGAGAGCTAACTATCGAGATTTTGGGCTAACCGGGTACATACTTCGTGAAATGGTTCATGCCTGTTTTTTACCCGGAGCAACAAGATCGAGTTGGTAAGGATTAAAATATCTTTTAATTTTTTATAGGATCATTGATCATAGAGGCCCCCTTTACCATTCTGTATAAATGGGATATGATATTCTATTTTGTACAGATATGGTAAGGGGGCAATTCCATCTTTTTTGTCCAAGAGTTCTCAGTTCTTCGCGGGGTAGAGCAGTTTGGTAGCTTGCAAGGCTCATAACCTTGAGGTCACGGGTTCAAATCCCGTCTCCGCAACTTAAAAAAAAAGTATTTTTATTCTGTTAACCGGTAATAAATTCGCTTTTTTATTTTGGAGTACAAGAAAGGCGGGGGGATAACCGAGCATTATTAACTATACTATATCTTATTAATAAATGATAATTAAAATAAATTAACCCCATTTTCCAGGGCGGATAGCGGGAATCGAACCCGCATCTTCTCCTTGGCAAAGAGAAATTTTACCATTCGACTATATCCGCACCATTTTTTATTCGTGATATGCAATGTATAGATCCTATTTGTGCCGAACTAAGCCAAAAACTCCCTATTTCTTTTTTTTTATTATATATATTTTTTTTAATGTTTTGTTTATTTATAAATAAAAAAAAAATATATATATATAATTTAATATAAATCTGTACTAAAGTTGTACATATATAATATGTATTATATATATATATATTTTTTTTTTCAATATTTTACAAAACAAAGACCCAAATACAATAAGTTCGACCCCATACAAATTGTTAGAATTTTTGTGCTATTTGCATTTTTAAAATTTCTAATTTACTATTGAATTTGAAGGTTTCTCATAATCTCAAATAATTAGTGGATTTGTAGTTTTTGGATCGAGAACAAAAAGATTCAAGAGATAAGAGAATTAAGAATACCTATCAGAAAGACTAATCCAATCCATAATGATGTACCGGAAAATACAATATTTTTATTACCCAACCAACCATCGGGAGAAGCAAATACAACGGGTACACTAATGAGTAAGATTGATGAAGTAACAATTAATGCAAAAACAGCCAATTGGAACGCAATAGTCATGTTTCTAATCCTCCAATCTACCAATAAAAGAATTATATACCCTTTGATCTCTTTATCTGATCTCTTTATCAGCAAAAAAAAAAAGCATCGTGATTGGATTGTACCATAAATCACAATTTTGTCGCTTTCTTTCCAAGGGAGAACACTAGATCATGCATCTACATGTATCTATATACACCGATATAAAGACCTATAGGTTCCTAATATATATTACTATCGATTTTTATATCCATAAAAATGGTATGAATTATATCGATATGTTCCATTCGGTGGACAAAAAAAATAAAATAGAAATTATCTTTCGGAGAGATGGCTGAGTGGTTGATAGCTCCGGTCTTGAAAACCGGTATAGTTTGAAACAAAGAACTATCGAGGGTTCGAATCCCTCTCTCTCCTTTTTCTTGGTGAATAGGTTTCTTTCTCTTTTTATTTTCGAAATTTTTATCTTTCAATATCATAATCAGAAAGGGGGGCTCGGCTAAGTTGGATAGCCGAACCCGGAAAAATCTAATTTTTTTTTAATTATAAACGAGCTGAAAATACAAGAAAAAAATACTTTTTAAATATGACCTGATCCACTCAAGCTAATCTGTATAGTGGAATCAAATCTATTGCTAAAGC